CCCTCTCTTTCCGTACCTTCACTTAATAGACCCCCCCTTTTTTTTTTAACCTTATTAAAAACACCGAATCAAACAGCAATGGAGACCTTTATTACACCAGTCAGACCTTTGATTGATATAGATTCTCGATTCCGAATTGCCGTGACTAGTAAAGGAAGAATACTGGAAAGAATATGCAAATAGCCGCGCGGGCTATGATACATAAAATGGGATAAAATCGAGATCAAACCCATATTTTTATTATTTAACCTTAGTTTAATTTAAGTTGATGAAAAGGAATAAAATTGCCTGAACCCTTGCTATTTTAGTTGAGTTTAGGTTTAAGTTTGACGAGAATAATATTCTACGACTAGCAATTCATTTATTTTCAAACCGACCAATTTACTATCTATTATTTGATTGACTAATCCTTTATATTGGAATGGGTGGAGGGTCAAATGGTTTGGCACTTCCGCTTGAGGGGAAGAGTTGAGAGCATTTTGAATCAGAGTTCTGGATTTTTGTTCATCCTTCGTCGTAATAATATCTCGAGGTTTGCAGCGATAACTTGGTATATCTACTATATACCCATTCACTAAAATATGTCTATGGTTAACTAATTGGCGGGCTGCGGGAATAGTCAAAGCCATACCCAACCGAAAAAGGATGTTATCCAAACGCATTTCAAGTAGTTGTAGTAAAACTTGACCTGTTGACCCCTTGGCCTTTCCGGCGATACGAACGTATTTAAGTAATTGTCGTTCGGTAAGACCATAATGAAAACGCAATTTTTGTTTTTCTTCTAGGCGAATACGATATTGAGATTTTTTCCCGGAACGCGATTGGTTTCTAAGATCACTTCCAGCTTTAGGCCTTTTATTAGTTAGCCCCGGTAAAGGCCCCAGGCGGCGTATTTTTTTGAAACGAGGTCCTCGATAACGCGACATAAAGACTCCTTGTTCTTATTTAGAATTCATTTCATTCTTTTTTTTTTTGTTTTTTGAAAATTGGATTTTACAGAATAAACCTAAACTAAAACTGAACTAAATGAGGCGAAGTTTGCTGAAGTAGTGTACTTAAGCAGTGTACTTGTACTATAAAGAAGAATGAGATAAGTTGGATAAATATTCCAACTTTCTATTATTATATATATATAAGATCCGTTTCATGACATAGTTGGGAGTTCCCTATAACTTAACCTATAAGTTAATAAATTCATGGATTTTGGAAAGAGGGGAAGACATCTTTTCAATATTCTTTGATTTCAAAGATTTCAAAGATTTCAAAGGAAGATTATCCATTTTTCTTGAATAAAAAAAAATGAAAAATAGGAAAAAGCCGGCTATCGGAATCGAACCGATGACCATCGCATTACAAATGCGATGCTCTAACCTCTGAGCTAAGCGGGCCCACATAATAGAATTTTTCTATGCATAGGAATTCAATACACTATAATATAGTGTCTCGAGAAATATCGAAAAGAATAGAATCTATAATTCCCAATTGGATATTATAGAACATAAGGATTTATATAGCGATATAGAATTTTGATTTCTTTATCACAATTCTAAATTCGAATACAATTCAAATATTATTCTATTCGATAGTAAATCTTAAATATTTTTAGATAGTCTAGTCAAATTTTCTTTTTTTTTTTTATTTTGAATTCACATGACATTTGAAATTCTTTTTGTTACACTTCTATACTTTTGATCCTATCTATTTTGAATTCTAGATGTCTTTCGAATTCGATTGATTGATTATAACTAATCAGACATTCCCCAGCTTTCATTCGTAAAAGGGGAAGTTAAGAAAAAATAATCGAGCCTTCAAGTATCCAAAATTGCATGGGCAACGTCGCAGGAAGAGAAAGATCTATGCGGGGTATATATCAATCTATATTGAATTGCCGATACAGAAATGATAAAATCCAATTTGATTGGATCAAATATGGGTTTCCTATAGGTAAGAAAAAAATACTTTTTTCGAGATAATAATTGCTATCTAATAAATTAAAGGGCTTCAGTATAAATGAAAGAAAAGCGGAATGATATCATAATAAGATCCAAATCTCAAAACAAAAAAAAAAGAAGGGGGATATGGCGAAATCGGTAGACGCTACGGACTTAATTGGATTGAGCCTTGGTATGGAAACTTGCTAAGTGATGACTTTCAAATTCAGAGAAACCCCGGAACTAATAAAAATGGGCAATCCTGAGCCAAATCCTGTTTTCTCAAAACAAAGGTTTAAAAAACGAAAAAAAAAAAGGATAGGTGCAGAGACTCAATGGAAGCTGTTCTAATAAATGGAGTTGACTGCGCTGGTAGAGGAATTTTTCCATGGAAACTTCAGAAAGGATGAAGGATAAATGGATCTATTGAATACTATATCGAATGATTAATGATGGCCCGAATCTGTATTTTTTAATATGAAAAATGGAAGAATTGGTGTGAATTGATATTGATTCCACATTGAAGAAAAAATCGAATATTAATTCATCAAATCATTCACTCCACAGTC